TATTCCATTCTTGACTAGGGTTTATTGAAAAGAAAGAATTTCTTTTTTCATTTCCATTTTAGAAAGCCAATTTTCCATCGAATTGTTATTGGATACCGAGGACTTAGAGACTCTCCTGAGTCTGTATAGAAAGTATCTTCAGCCCTTTCCACAACCACTAATTCGATTTTCCGTCGGGCTATCCAATCTAATTCAGGACCCGGTAATTAAACACTACATTAGTAGTGGAAGGGAATCAATAAATCTTTATATGAGAGACCTTCCACCACTATAATCTGTCCTTGAATCCTAGAGGCAAGGATTTAGAGCACTTTAGCTTTCGAGAGTCAAACTTCCAGATGTTTAGAACCAAGCAAGCAAGTCTCAAGAGTCCTTTTACTTTGTTTGCTTCTGCTGGGGAAAAATTCAGCGAGTTATATTAGCAAAACGAAATAAGAGATTTCGAGTTTTTTCTTGATCAGGCGACACCCGGATTTGAACTGGGGAAAAAGGATTTGCAGTCCCCCGCCTTACCGCTCGGCCATGCCGCCAAAATGTATGATCTCCTACAAAATAGATGAAAAAAAAAAGTCTCCCTTTGTTTGCGTCGGGTGGGGAATTCCTAAACTTCTTTTTTTATTGGACTTGCATCTTGAATCCCGTTTTCTTAAATTTAACCCTTGCCCGAAAAGAAAAAAATCCTTCGTTTTTTGGATTGGATCCATCCCTTCGGTTGTATGTATAGTATCTCAAAACCTAAATATTTACAAATTTTCCCTCTCTTTTTTATATTGATATTGAAAAATTGAAAAACCAAATGTGGTTTTTCAGTCACAAAAGCCAAAATTTAGGACAAATTGGAACCATTAACTATTAAATGTGACTGTAAATTCATGAACGATTCTTGGATTTGAATCCAAAATTGTCTTTTCTTAATCCTAATGATATAAGACAATCCAAATTGATATATAACTAATCAGTATTGATTCTTTTCCATAAAAAAAATCCTTCCCAATTTCTATTATAACATCAAATAGAAGTATATGTAAACCCCAGAACATAAATTGTTATACAAATATTTAATTGGATATCCTATCTATATATGATGCCTATAGAGAATTATCAGTAAATTGGAGTGCTTCAATTTTTCATTCAATAGATGGAATAGAAAATGGAAATTTTGATATAGCATAGCACGCGCTGTCCCGAATAGAACTTCAATAAAGGAGGAAACATAGATAGCTATCTACACATGGTTAATCAATACAAACTTTATTACTCTATTACGCCCTTCGATCGTATTCTACTAAAAAAAGGTAAAAGTATCTCTCTTTTATGCGAATCATTTGTTGAACAATAGAATCCATGAAAAAGTTAAGTGCTCAAAAAAGATCAACTCTATATTTTTGATGATTATAATGTCTTTATATCATCGAAGAGATTAAATACCGAATCCATTTATTTTTCTGGTACCCAATCGGATTAGAATATGTAATATCATAATAATGGTAGAAATGGAATAACTTTTTTTTTGATATTCTATCCAAAACTCCATAAGTCTAAGTGACATTTATTAATTCCTTTCGATTTTGTATTTGTTACAAATTCCAATTTGAATATAAAATTGTCTTTATTCCTCCGTTCATATGCATTTCATACATTCCATATATGGGGTGGGTCAAATTTCATGTGATTCAGTAAACAAAATAGAAATTCCATCATTGCTAAATCAATCCATATGATTTGATGAAGAATGGGTCAATAATGGAATTTTTTTGAGAAAAGGGAAATTCAAAATGCTCGGGGATGGAAATGAGGGAATGTCTACAGTACCTGGTTTTAATCAGATACAATTTGAAGGATTTTGTAGATTCATTGATCAGGGCTTAACAGAAGAACTTTATAAGTTTCCAAAAATTGAAGATACAGATCAAGAAATTGAATTTCAATTATTTGTGGAAACATATCAATTGGTAGAACCTTTGATAAAAGAAAGAGATGCTGTATATGAATCACTCACATATTCTTCTGAATTATATGTATCCGCGGGATTAATTTGGAAAACCAGTAGGGATATGCAAGAACAAACTCTTTTTATTGGAAACATTCCTTTAATGAATTCCCTGGGAACTTCTATAGTAAATGGAATATACAGAATTGTGATCAATCAAATATTGCAAAGTCCCGGTATCTATTACCGGTCAGAATTGGACCATAACGGAATTTCGGTCTATACCGGGACCATAATATCAGATTGGGGAGGAAGATTAGAATTAGAGATTGATCGAAAAGCAAGGATATGGGCTCGTGTGAGTAGGAAACAGAAAATATCTATTCTAGTTCTATCATCAGCTATGGGTTTGAATCTAAGAGAAATTTTAGAGAATGTTTGCTATCCTGAAATTTTCTTGTCTTTCCTGAATGATAAAGAGAAAAAAAAAATTGGGTCAAAAGAAAATGCCATTTTGGAGTTTTATCAACAATTTGCTTGTGTAGGCGGAGATCCGGTATTTTCTGAATC